CGTCTTCTCTCTTCTTTTATTGTCCTCCTGTCGTCAATTGACGTATGACTTAGGGCTCAATATAATTTCATATGGCTTAGGTGAATTTGAATAATTTGACCGGCCAAATAATATTTTGGTAAAGCAACTAAAATCCAATGCGAAGGAAAGGATCTTGGGGATCCAACCCAGCTTTGTGAATGATAGAGATAAAGATTCTACTATATGTGTTTATATTGCTTTTTTATTTCCTAAGGGTGGTTGGCCCTCGGGACCTAGTATTTCTGTTTCTAGTTTATTTCTGAATCAAGGTGGCCATAGGCCCCTATGGTCCAGTGGTTACGACCTCTCTCTTTCACGGAGAAAACGAGGGTTCAACTCCCTCTGGGGGTGTAACAACACTCAAGACTATAGGAAGACTATAGGAGTAGGAGTGGGATTATATCAAATGATCCCTGTTTGTCAAATCCTTCTATTAGTCTACTTAGAAGGACTTCATATTTTATATCATTTGATATTTCTATTTATTTGTCAAGTCTGCCTGGGAGATGAAAGGAAGTTGATTATGGAACGTCTAAAATGAATTAGGCGTTGGGTCGATGCCCGAGTGGTTAATGGGGACGGACTGTAAATTCGTTGACAATATGTCTACGCTGGTTCAAATCCAGCTCGGCCCAACAATTTGGCAACCTACTATCAGATGGTAGAACCCTCTTGTTCTTAAGAAATACCTATCCAAATTTTCTGCTAGATCTCTTCTTATTTCCCTGGGATTGTAGTTCAATAGGCTAGAGCACCGCCCTGTCAAGGCGGACGTTACGGGTTCGAGCCCCGTCAGTCCCGACGGATCCAATAAGTACATCAATTCGCCTCTTTATTTTCTTCTTTATTTTCTGTGAAAGAAGGGGAGCATAATTGAATTCCGAAGGGGTTTCCCCTCTTTTTTTCAGGATTCTGTCGAAGAAAGAACAAACCCTAAACAAAAATGAAAATAACTAAAATAGTGAAGTTGATAGAATATTCCATTTTTATCCCGCGACTCATTTTTCTCATACTTCTTTGTCTTCCAAAGAAAATTGGATCATTAAAATTTAGAACCTAATTCCTATCTTTTTCCACTTCGCTTGTATTGTTTGTTGGGGTTTTGTAGTTAATGGAAACAGACGTGTGGTTAGATGATACTTCATTTGATGGTTCTACAAGGAAGACCTAAAAAGAAAGAAGAGAAAATAAGGATAAATAAAGGAGTTTTTTATTGGTCCGGGAATCCAATCTTGGATTCGGTATGGATAAAAGATCTTCGTATGTTATACTATTCAATTCTCGACGACGAATTAATTTAATAGCTCAGATATTGTTATTCATGATATTGATCCGATTCAAGATCATCGATAGGTAATGCATTCATTGAATTGACAGGTGAAAGATTTATCATCTCTATGGGATTAAATCCCGAGTTATTGTGAAATAAAAAAACGATGAGATTATGGAAGTAAATATTCTTGCATTTATTGCTACTGCACTGTTCATTTTAGTTCCTACTGCTTTTCTACTTATAATTTACGTAAAAACAGTTAGTCAAAACAATTAATTACTTTAAATGAAACTTGACTTCTGAATTCTTATCAATAGTTGAAGAAATCAAATGAAAAGTATTCTATTTTTGCGTCTTAAATGAAATCAAGGGGCTATAATCCGCGGTATTCTATGAGATCCGAGAGTATGGTAAGTAAGAAATAAATTTCTTACTTACCATACTATCTAGTAGTGTTATGTTATAGTAGTGTATAAAGTTGTAAATAGAGTTGGTATACTCTATTATCTTCTATCTTCAATATATGTAGTTATTAATCCATATATAGAATTGACGTAGGACCCAATTCTATTTCTTTGATACATCTATTTATTCCGATGAATCTGAAATAATCGTTTTACTGTTATAGAATAAATTTCTCCACTAGAATCCAATGGAATTTCGAAATGAAGATATTTTTATTTCAAAATTATTTCAATTCAAATAAAAAATGCGTTACGGAACGATCTATAAAAGAATTGATAGCGTTTCATTCCTCAACTAAATTAGGAGTGCTTTTAAAGTCCACTTCTTCCCCATACTACGAGTGAAAGGGAAAATGTAAAGACTACCATTAAAGCAGCCCAAGCGAGACTTACTATATCCATGTGAATTATGTCCCTTATCTCTATGATAGAATTATTCCATTATTGCTCACTAATAATAGTAGAATGAATGGTCCAGAGTCAAAAAGGGATTCTGACCAAACACTATTGATGAACCAATCAAATAAACCCATTTCAAAAATTCCTATATGATTTCTAATGGGGAAAGACTAAACACAAGTAAAATACACAATGACACTACAAAGGAATGTTACTAATGGAATAGAACGTCCAGTAATAAAATAAGAGAGCCTTTTCCTTTTTTTCTTGCCCTTCAAAGTAAAAATAGATCAATTGCTATCTATTACATACTTTTATTTCCTATTTGATATTGATATTTGATATAATTCGTACCCCTTCGTGATTGTCTATCTGAAGGAGTTGATAGTATATTATACTCTTGACGAGGGGTTAAAAAAAATGATTTTTTTTTCACTTTTTCTTTTCTATAAAAAATCTATGCAATCTCAATCTAATAGTGATTGAATGCCTGAACACTTAGAGATTCTCACGAGTCTATATATGTTACAGTATAGAAATTCCCTAACTAGTAGTTGAATTATCCCCCGGCTATCCAATGTAATTCAAGACCCAATGAGTATACATTACATTAGCAGTAGAAGGGAATCGGAAAGTCTTGCTTCGACCTTTATAATCTTTTTATATTCAAAGATTTCCAATCTTTTACAAAATTACCAGAACAGATGTTTAGAATCAAACAAGTATCAACAGTCCCCTTATTCTGTTCTGCTGGGGAAAATTAGGTTTAGTTATATCAGCAGAGCAGAATAAGATATTTCTATTCATTTGTTGATGAGGCGGCACCCGGATTTGAACTGGGGAAAAAGGATTTGCAGTCCCCCGCCTTACCACTCGGCCATGCCGCCAAAACGATACACAACAGGATAAAAAATTACCGTTGGATTACTAAACTTTAGTTTATTGTACTTGCATCCCCTTTTTCATCCTTAAATATAAAAAAATTATAAAAGAAACCCTTTTTCCCCTTTTGATTGTGTTTTATTTACCCCTTTGATTTGATTGATTGTATAGTATCTAAAAACACACAATGCCGAAAAACTTCCACTCACTTTTCTATTTCAAAATCAAATTATATTTTGACTCAAAAAAGCTAAAATTTATGACAAAAAGGAACCATTAACTATTCGTTGACTTAGAATTCGTGAATTATTCTTAGATTTGAATATAAAATTTGGTTTGCCTAATGACATAAGAAAATACAAATGGATACATCCTTAATTGATTCTATTGATTCTTTTGAATCAAAAACCATTCTCCATTTCCATTATAACAAAAATTAGAAGTATATGTAAACCCCAGAACGGAAATTGTTACACAGATACCAAGTATTTAGAGTATGTTACCTATAAATAAAGGGAATTCGTTGGAACAAAAAAAGGCCCGGCTGGGTATTGACCGGGCCAGGTCCAAAAGGCGCCTCGAACAAAATAAAAGCAAGAAAGTCTTCTTTATTTATCTTTCTATTTGGATCTTTCGAGCATCTAAATGGAATTGCTAATTATATAATAACGATAAAGAATGTGAAAGAAATACTTTCTTTAATCCTTACTTGATGTGTAATGTAACATAGTAATTATCTTTTTCAATTGGGAGAGATGGCTGAGTGGACGAAAGCGGCGGATTGCTAATCCGTTGTACGAGTTATTCGTACCGAGGGTTCGAATCCCTCTCTTTCCGTTTCCGTTGATGACTTTCTACTTTTTTTCTTTCAATTTTCGCAAACCCCCCTTTTTATTTTTTCCTAGTTAAACGTGTGGAATAGCTAAAATAAAATTGAAAGAAAATTGTAAAATCAAGCAAGAAAAACTAAATTTTTATTTTATTCTTCACGTCCTGGATTACGTCCTGGATCATTGGATAGGAATCCAAAGATGAAGAGAGAAACAAAGAATATTACTACTGTGTAAACGAAAAGTTTGAGAGTAAGCATTACACAACCTCCAAGATCATTTTTTGAAAAAGAAAAACGAGAAAAGATAATAGATCCTCCATTTTTATATCACATATCCTATTTTGACACCAAGAAAAAAATTATAGAAATAGAAAAGAATGTTCAGAAATTCATAATGAAGTTGAAATGAAATTTCATTTCAATTTGTAATATAATAAGAGTCTTTAATTACCACAAATTACTTTCATACCCATAATTAGCTATTGTAAGGGACCCTAAGCTAATAAGGTATTTCACCATAAAAAGGATTAAAATCGGGAAATGCGGCGAGCCGGGTTTCTCGCGGCTATCCGATAATTTCACTGTTTGAATAGAAGGTTCATACTGTCAGACTTATTTGATCTTATCAATTGTTATAATTTTTATCGAATAAATCATGAATTTTCTAGGATAGTATTAAAGCTCTTATCGAAAACTTACAGCAGCTTGCCAAACAAAGGCTAAAAGAAAAAAGAACAGGGGTATGACTGGCATAACATCTACGATTGGATTCAAAAAAGCATAGGCTTCGGGCAATTTGGCGAAGAAAAGACTACTCGGATAAAGGGCAGAATTAAGACAGATCAAACTAAAGATATTAAGCATAACAGACATTTTTTTCGTCGAGATAATTGCATTTTGATTGAGTTATTGATATAAGGAAAAATAAAGAAAGTAGTGTAGACAAAAAAATCCTTCTTTTCTTTTTCCGTTCAATCAAAAATCCTCCAATTCTCAAAGGAGAATAGAAGAAATCATACTTTCATACAATATCTTAATTGAATTATATGTAATGATCAATAAATTCAGTTGAATTCTAGATATACACATGTCAAAATCCTAGCACGAATCTATAATAGATTCTATAAAGAATAAATATTTTCTATAGTCTATAGATAGTTTGGGCTGGAATTGACGAACACTTAATACCAATATTATTCTTTATTAGTATTAGTGTCCAATAAAAGTATAAATGGGGCGTAGCCAAGTGGTAAGGCAACGGGTTTTGATCCCGCTATTCGGAGGTTCGAATCCTTCCGTCCCAGAGCATATCCGTTGTATCTGAATACTTCTTTTTTGTTCAACAAGGTTCTGTTTAAAGGTCTAATATCTAATATTGGATAGAATATTATTCCTCTTTCTTTTTTTAATTTTGAATGATTCTTTTCGGAATCATATCTAAGTTTTTCACAAACTGAACTAAATCGAGTTCAAATGACATGCAAATGCAAAAGTAACTGATAACTGAAACCTTTTCTGATTCAGATAAAGATAAGATGAGACATAGATCACAGTTCCAGAAAGATTACTTAATCTCAGGCTAAACAAAATATGAAAATACATATAAAACGAGGAAGTGCTTAGCTTATAGGTATGTATTGTTATCCTATTTCAGTCACAATAGTCTTTCTATTTTTGTTAAAAATAATTAGCATCCCTAAAATATTAAAATTGAAATATTTAACAATAATATTTCTTTTTATTGTTCGATCTATTTAGCTTATTTGCTTTACATCATTGACAATTCCATTCGAAAATATTTTTCTTTCTTATGATAATAAAATGGAGTCTTTACTGCAAAACTTGATTCAAATAATGATGCAGAAGTAGGAAACTTTTTCAAGTAGCAAGATTTGTAATGATTCCTTATGGATTGAATCTTGGGGAAGTTGGAAATGGGTCAGTCTATCTTATTGAGTCACTAGGAAGAGTCAAATATAATTTATTTATTCCTGTGATTTCTGTTAGTTATGTTATTTCTATATTTAGATTAGATTTCTGGATATTTCTGTTAGATATTTTTTTGAGATCGATATTTATAGAAAAATGTTCCATTCATACAAAAAAAGCCGGGGTCTTGCTAATATTTCTTCAGAAAAATCTTTCTTATCTATGTAGATAGATAAGCTAGATAGATAAGAAAAAATATAAATGACTATGTCTATGTACCGAGCGAACCAATGACTATTCATGATTCCATAATTGAATCAATTCCATACTGGTTCCAAATTAGAGGAATGTTATGGTAAAACTTCGTTTAAAACGATGTGGTAGAAAGCAACGTGCGACTTGAAGGACACGATCCGGCGTGGATTCTTATTCTTACATCCACCATTTTATATAGGAATGAAAGTGCTCTTGGCTCGACGTCGTTTGTTCTATTCTACTAGAACCCCTCTTTTTTTATTGGGTTGTAATGTAAATAGTGCATGATGGAGCTCGGGTAGAAAGTATTTATTAATTTCTCAGGGGCAACGATCTAGGGTTAATGCCAATCAATAAATTGGAACAACTTCGTAAGTATATCTTCGATATAGAAATCGAAAGGATCTGATTCGAGCAAATTTTCAATTAAAAAAATTTTTGTTGGAAGGGCTAAAACTTTTTCGATCCACAGTGTATCGCGCACGAATCAACCGTATGATTCTTTGATAGAAAGAAATCACAAAAGAGGTATGTTGCTACCATTTTGAAAGGATTAAGAAGCACCGAAGTAATGTCTAAACCTAATGATTTAAAACAAAGATAAAGGATCCCAGAACAAGGAAACACCACTTCAATTGTCTCACCGATCCGAATAAAGAATAAAAATAGATTTTAAACGAGACAAAAAAGGGGGGGTTAAAGACCACTCAATAAAAAAATATCTTAAAGATTTTTCTTTAAGATATTTGAGAATTATTGAACTTGAGTTATGAGTACAAATGATTTTTTTTAGGAAGCTAAAAAAATGACTATGAGTTAAATTATAGACTCATTTATTTTACGGATTCCTTTTCTATTTATTCTAATTTTATCCATAGACAAAACTTCTAATCATTTTTTTCTCGAGCCGTACGAGGATAAAACTTCCTATACGGTTCTAGGGGGGGTTCTTTTTCATCTACATCTATCCCGATGAGCCGTCTACCGAATCGTTGCAATTGATGTTCGATCCCGAAGAGAAGGAAGAGATCTTCGGAAAGTGGGTTTTTATGATCCGATCAAGAATCAAACTTATTTAAACGTTCCCGCGATTCTCTATTTCCTTGAAAAAGGCGCTCAGCCTACAGGAACTGTTCAGGATATTTTAAAAAAAGCAGAGGTTTTTAAGGAACTTTACCCTAATCAAACGAAATACAATTAATTAAATTAAGAAATTAAGGAAATAAAAACTAAGGGTAGGATAGTGATTTCTATATCATTTTGGATATCTTTTCTATACTATGTTTTTTTATTTCCTTCTTTTCTTGCTCCATTCATATTCATATCTATTTATCATTGTTTTTTTATAATATTTTGGAAAACCTTATTTGATTGATCCTCACAAAATAAAAAATTATGGCATTACCTGCAATCGCGTGGTTTTCATTCGAACTCTAATACCAAGT